CATGTAGAGGCACCTACGGCAGGATCCGTCATCTTGGCAGGAATTCCTTTAAAATTGGGAACCTACGGGTTTTTAAGATTTTCAATACCCATGTTTCCCGAAGCGACACTTTGTTCCACTCCTTTCATTTATACTTTAAGCGCGATTGCTATAATATATACTTCCTCGACCACTTTAAGGCAGATCGATCTTAAGAAGATCATTGCTTACTCATCAGTAGCTCATATGAATTTGGTGACTATTGGTATGTTTAGTCGGGCGGCGGCCGTTAGGTCACCTATTTTGAGTTATGGACACACAAGGCCAAAACATGTGTGCCGGGCGTGCGACCCATCAACCTACTAGCAATGGGGGAGAAAACATAGCATGTCGCAATAAAAGCTTGTTCAGCAAAACACTACCGTCTGTTCCAAAAACAAAAGCCCCTTAGCGCCCCGGGACGGGAGTGGGGGACGGCCCTACGCGCAGGCAACAGCAGCACCGGCTCTACGAAGTCAGAAGAATCCTTCACTAAAAACAGAAAAAACGCTAATCTAAACGTGAATAAGAATTCAAGGGCGTGAAGCGAGTACTTCTAGCTGCTTCGCCTGCTTCTTATTATGGAAATGAACGAAAAGCGAGATAAGCGTGCTTCTGTTCTGATAGATCGAAAGAGATAGAGAGGGAATCTATCAAGAAGAAGGCTATTTCTATCTATTGATGAGACAACTATCTATTATTGATCCGAAATAGATATGTATCTGATAGACGTACGTAGAGCGCTCAAGCGCTTTTTAGGGGCGGAGGGAAAAGCAAAAATGTAGTTCCGCCTCGACGCATTCCCTTCTCTCCCACACAGAAAGAAAGAGCGCAGAGCCCCGGCCCGACCTGTAGGTCCGCTAACGTAAAGCGAGGAGTTGAGCCTGAACTGGCGAACCGAAGTCACTTTCGGAACCATACTTCCTACAGCTAACATGTGTCCGGAACGACGAACCTGAGCTGCTATACCGAATCCCCCGCAGGCCATCGGGGACCGAGTGGTAAGGCCATGATCCGCAGGGGAATGGATCACTCATTCTTCCATTGGGGACAGGTGCACGAACGACAACTCCAAACGTCATACATCCGCCGCCTACCTACCGTTTAGGTGGCACCAGCGAGATCCAGCTAAGGTAAGGAACTTTGTGTCGCGGCTGCCGGTCTCATGAACTGAACTTCGTTGCCTTCCCGCTAAGAAGCGAATGGGCGCTGTGCCGTGGGAGCGAAGAGAGACCAGAAGAATGATTCATTTGGATCGACGAGCTTTTTCGGCCAGAATCAATGGAATGTCTGTCTATCCGAGGATCTCTCTAGACATATAAAAGTTTTTTCTCCGCTCAATGCGGGATTTATGTTGGATCAGATCTTTTGGGAAGCTTTTGGACCTAGCGAAAAGGACTCTAAGCCTTCAGCAAGCAAGCGCGAGAGAAGCGGAGCTGTCGTAGAAGCGGTAGCTTCCCAGTCGCGACCTACTTTGATTCAAAAGAAAGGAACAACAAAACAAGCAAACGGCTTTCTGGTTCCAAACCTTCACTACTGAAGTACCAAAGGCTGCTTTCGGTTGGTTTCATAAGGGGGCTGTTCACTACAAGCTATCAGCGCTCAGCGCTGTCTTAGATTGAACGTCGACTTCCGTTCAATCTATAAGGGGACGTGTCCAAAGGTGAACAAAGCCAGTTCGCTGCTTTTCCCAGGCCGGAGAAGGGCTTATACTGCTCGCCTTTGTTTGTCAGTACCAATACAAACTAAAACTACACCAAAGTGGAAGGGAAGCTATAAGTAGCTAGCCTATAGTAGTCGGCCTAACCAAAGCGTCACGAATTTGCCTTCCTACCAATCAAAGAGGCTGAGAGTAAGCGTAAGCTCTTCGAGCTTCCCTTCATTCGCTTCGCGGGAGCCGCACAGCACATAGCTGGAAGTCAGAGGGCCCATACTACCTGCCTAACCCTTCGCTCCGAGGGACCGTAGATCGGAAAGCGCCTTCTAAACCACCCCATTCATCCAAAATAGAAGGGAAGGGGCGAAGCAGACTCGACTTACAGGAAAGGGGCCTATGTATTTGCATGACCCAGAACCCTATCTACACCCGGAGCCACTCCCCTAGCGGTCCTGCCACCACGCCGCAGAACGGGAGCTCGTGTGGAACCTTTTCTTCTGGTCGGTAGAACGTAACAAAATATTACGGACCAAAATATGACACCCGAAGCACAATCCTATCCTATCCGAGTCCGAGTTTACCCGGACAGCCGTCCGTAGCATCATAAGGAGGAAGGTTCAAAAAGAGTACGGTACATAGGAGGTTGGTCTTTGGTGTATAGCACGAAAACCCTTTCGATACAAGTTTCACATGAAAGAACCAAATGAATCCTTTCTTCCGGGAAAGATAAAGAGGGTCTTATGGAGGGGGGCCTACCTATCCCGAGGAGCTGTTGAGAGGTTCCATATTGCCGGCAGCACTTCTGTACGTAATCGTAGTATGTCACGTTGTCTCGTCCCAAGAGTACCTATGCACTATGTTCCGGTTCACTGATAAGGAAGATAGAGTTGGGGTGGGGGTCTACGATGTGATACTAAAGTATGACCCGGGGAGATACATGCTAACTATGGGTAGGAAGCAGGAACCATTATGTAAAAAATTTCGGGATCTCTTATACTACCATCGATCGACAGAGCGGAACGACCAGAAAAAGAAGTGAAGTTAGAAAGCCGTATGATAGGTGGTAACTATCTTGTACGGTTCGGGGGGTAATCGGCGTACTCCGATCAGTGGGGGAGGAATCTTTGGCTCTATCGAACATACAGGGAATTGGAGGTAGCATTCTACCGATGTCAAGTCATGGACTGGTTTCTTCAGCCCTTTTTCTATGTGTTGGTGTTCTATATGACCGACATAAGACTCGACTTGTTAGATATTACGGAGGTTCAGTGAGCACCATGCCGAATCTCCCTACCATTTTCTTCTCTTCCACTTTGGCCAATATGAGTTCACCTGGTACTAGCAGCTTTATCGGGGAATTTCTCATCTTAGTAGGAGCTTTCCAAAGAAATAGCTTAGTAGCCACATTAGCAGCGCTTGGGATGATTTTAGGCGCGGCCTATTCCCTTTGGCTATATAATCGTGCGGTTTCTGGGAATTTAAAACCCGATTTCCTCCATAAATTCTCCGATCCAAATGGCAGAGAAGTTTCCATATTTATACCTTTTCTTGTTGGAGGGGCGACCGTCCGTTAAACTACCAAATAAAAAAGGGTAACCCAATGTGATCATGACATTGTAGGTGCGGACGGATGCGACTTCCCTCAGTTGGTTTGGGTGGCATAGCCCGTTGCAGAAGTCCCCCCTTTTTTATCCATTTCTTTAGTCTTTAGGGAGCGACTTTACTCAACTAAGAAATCGCTAGGCGCTTACCTGGGTGAGACCGATAGAAAGAAAGGACGGGGGGCAACCATGCATGGTACTTCTCGACCCTGTCTCCGAGGGACAGTTGAACGAGCGACTCATGAATGCTGCCGGGTCGGACGAGCCAATAACTCGAAGGCGTTCGGTCTGTTTTTTGAGCAAGAATCACAGCCTGACCTTATCTTCACCATGATACGGACTCCAAGTTCTTATGGAATATGATGATTGGAATGGAAACCAGAAGCACGACTGTTTCCATCAATAACAGAAACGTAAGCATGAGACTTTTTGGTAGTACCGGTGAACCAGATGGCCGCGGCGATGGAATCTGGGACGGAGGACTTGTAGTATCTCTCTAGATCTGGCAAAAGCGAAAGACCCCCTAACATAATTCGAATGGAGGCTGACCGAACCAAATGCACCTGTGGTTGCGAGCCCATAGCTTATGGAGGTCAGGATAACGAGCGCGGAGCCCGCCAAGCGGGCGGCAGGAGCAGCGGGCAAGTGCTTGGTAGGCCAACAGCCCGGAAATGAGCAAGTACGAGAAATTGGCCCGGACCAAAAACCAAGGATCTATGGAAGTGGAGGCTCGTCCCCGGTCAATATTTGATCAAACAATAGGGCACTGACCTCTTTTTTTTATTGATTCAGGGATAAGATCGTACAGTTCCCTACCGAGACAAACTATCCTCCGCGCGCTGGGAATACCTCTTCCGTGCGTCTCGGGAACAGAACAAGAGGGAGCCCAGGGCTCGAGGGATTTATTGAAGAGAGAATGGGGAGTGAATCGAAAGGCTTCCGTTGGGAACTCGATCTTTTTCGTAGTTTAGAAGGGGGAAGGAGTCTAAATCAATGGACATTAATGAACCATCATTGATGGACGTTGCACATGACACGATCAATTCGACTCAATTTTGAATAGAAGTTGCTTACTTTCCTAGTAGCGAAGGAAAAGGGCAGGGCTTTTTTCGTAGTAATAGTGGGCGGGTCTCATTTCCGTCGCGAAGGTCGAAGGACCATTCGATTCATTAAGGGGATTCCCTTATCAGTCGAGTTACTACGTTCCTCTCCCTATCGGTCGAGCTATTTCATAACCTTTCGAAGGAGAGGCCTTCGCATTCCTAATCCGGTAGGGTCGGACGGAACCCAGCTTGGCGAATCGCATCCCACATTGTTTGTTTGTGCGCCCCTTACCGTTCTCGCTCAGTGTTTCAACGGCTGGGAAGGCAGTCTACGAAACGAAGCCTATCGCCACGCCGACCATCAAATACGAGATTGGGCCCCTTCTCAAAGATTTTATGGAGAAGGTTATTTCGTTCCATTTGTACGAATCGCGAACATACCACGCACGACCGGACGTAGAGCTACTAAGAGCTGGCAGACCTTTTTCAGGTTCCAGATCCGAAAAGTCGAGTCTCGATCAGCCTAGTGCACCAACCACTCAAAGACCTGGCGAATGATGGCCCAAGAGCGCTTATGTCATAGGGGCTGGAAACAATCCTTATGTTAGGAATAATAAAAAGAAAAGTCCAGGTTGGTTGGTGAGCCTAGTGATAGGAGACTATCTAGCTTGGTTCGGAGAGCACTTGTTGAGTGAAATATTTTGTTGTTGCTAAATGTATGTTACGGCCTAAATGCTGAACTATTGACCCTACTTGTTCGGATGGGTGTTCACCCCAAAGTGTTCCCGGACCGCATGCATACATCCGTAAGTAACTTAGTGCAACATGGCAAATTTCATTGAGAGGAATCAGCAAAGAAAAGAAAAACGGGTCAACAACATTCAAATGTGTATTTCCTCGGGCTTCCACATGAGTTCGTTGTCGGTCCTCTTTTCTATTCTGTCGAGAGTTCGGATTGCTCCAAGAATGAATTTGAAAAGCCCCTCGCAAACGTGCACTAGTAAGTGGTAAGCTAGGGTGGGAACAATGTTCTATAATTCTTCTTATTTTTTTAACCTTCAATCTACTTCATATTCTTTTTTTCAATTTCAATAAAGTATATAATTTTATAAATATCGTATATAAGGATAAGACTACATCCATATCAGAAATTAAATTCAAGAATCCGTTTCTAATTTCGAATCTTGTTTTGGAAATCGACTTCGCCGAACCAGCAACATCTAATATCGTATATAACACAAACAGAATGAAAGCTCTTATAGTTGAGACATAAATCTAGGGCCAATGAGTGCTACAGTAGTGCCTTGCGGGGTCGTAGCGCCGGTTACCGAGGGTTTTGATCCTTGAGGAGCTTGATTTCAATTTGATTTAGGTTTTTCCTCATTTTATTGTTGCTTAACACGATAAGGCACTTAACAATATATATTTGATAGAAGTCCGAAGAAAACCAATCAGAAGTTCAGACTCTTTGAATAACATAAAAAAAGCATTCGTTCATAGTCGCTAAGAGGAAGATCATCTTCTTCTTATTCAATGCTAGCTCTGACCTAGCCCCCCATAGAATAAAGGCTTCGAATCAATGCTTTGACCGGGAATACCCCTTTTCTCTCCTAGCCTTGCCCAAGTGGGAATCTCAGATGTTCAAAAATCCTCCTCCCCAAGAGCTCTGCTAACACAGGCTAACTACTCAAAGGCATGGGCAAAGGGGAATGACTGACTATAGCGCCAGCACTTTCCTGATAATATCCTTATTCTAGTTTACCCTTACTTCTATCCCAATCTCAGGGGACTTCCTTCAATTCCAAGATCCTGACTCTCATTCCCAAGCTGGAAAGAAGGGCAGGGGAGCCAATTGACATTGCCTAGTCGTAGTCGTGCAGCATTCGTTAGTTAGCTGTTTAAACGCTTAGTATAAAACTCATTTCAAGAAGCTTGAGAGAAGGAGAAGCTAAGACGCCAGGAAAGATGAGGCTCTGCAAGAGAGGATACCAAATTAGGGGTTTCAAAATAGTCCATGAGCTCTAGTTCCGATTCTGCCTGAATTCTAACTTCCTTCTAGCTAGTAGAGCAGACAGACCAAAGAAGGACTAGAATGAACCCGAGGGGCCACCGGAGCTATCCGCGGCAATATGAATTGGTGTGATTATTCATATGAGTTCCAGATCGATGAGGCTTTGATTTGCTACAGCCGGTGGACCTGCTTTGCTTTTACTTAAGTTCTTCTTTTATCCCAATAGGTAAATTAAGGCTTTTAACTAGCAGTTTTCTTTCTCTTCACGAGAGTACTTCGCTTATGCTGCTTTCCGTAACTCGCTACAAAAGGAAAAAGACCTCAAAAGCGCACTCAGACTCGGTAGCAAGAAGCGGCTTGAAAACGACTTTCTAAAGGTGGCCCAAGCCATTTATTCATTCTATTTCGTACTATAGGACCGATCTGTCTATACGCCATCTTTGATAGCCGGACGGGGGGGAAACTCTTACGGCTTCGCCTGAGCTTCCCTCACAGCAGTACCTGTAGACGCTGATACTGCTTCCATCCCTCCCCTTCTATTCAGTGCTGAGGAAGGGGTGCGTCATCATTTAGTTAGCAACGGAAATTTACCTAAATACGCAGGTAGAAATAGAACACTAAAGGCTTATGCCTGAACGAAAACAAAATACCCTTCGTCAGCCTTTCCATCGATAGAGACATCGCCCGACCAAAGACAATGTCCCAAAACGATCTAGTCAGCCTGCAGGCAACTGCTATAGATGACGCGCCTACCATGACCAGTTCAAGAGGAAGGTCACAGTAAGGGGAGAGAACACCCGGACTGTCTACTCTTATGTGTGTGGCTCCCTTCATATCACAGCCGTAAAGTCTATAAGGAGCTAAGCACAGTGGTATTACAGGATTTTGGGATTTGGGGAGGGATAGGAATATTCTAGTTAGCATTTCCCTTAATAGAGTTTCCAAGGTTAAAAAGAGTAAGATTCTAGTTCTTGTATTTACCCAATGGTAAAGTGAATTAGGGGAGATTCCATAATATGGGAGTCCGGGAGGAGAAAGGAAAACGCTCGATCCATGGCCATTGACAGATAGAGTTGAAGAATCAATTAGCCCGGGATTTCAGATTTAGATCTTCAACTACTTCCGAGAGGGTCTCATGCTACGATACGAGTAGAATACATAGGGGTATAG